ATCAAAGAAAGATATTGAAAATGGCTCTTATGTTGTGACTTGGAATAAACGTTTCTCTGTGGAGGAACGGAATAGCAATTTATTCCTATGGAACATCTAGGAACAAGAAGATTTAATCGGAAATATCGACAAATTCTTGCGGAGTCCAAAGAAATGAAATAAAAAAGACCCACTGTTCCAATCTCATCTCTATCGAATTTTAATATCAGAATAGTGGATATAGTCATGATTCAATGGGTCAGGTCCACTTACTTTTTCTTTTGTTGATTTCTAATCTTTACAATGGATTTGATTGGAATAATGGAAAATAGGAATATTTGGCAATTCAAGAGACGACTTATCATTCTTCATTCTCATTATTCATTATAATATAATAAACAAATGTTCAACTTTATAACTACTATACTCTAATTGAATTAGAATAAGTTATTATTCTAATTCAGTTATACAGTTGGTTACTTTTTTTTATTACAAATATCAATATCAACAATATCTCTATTCTCCGCTCAAATATGAATACTAAGACTGGAGTTTTATGAAAAAATCGAAAGCCCCTTATCGGATTTGAACCGATGACTTACGCCTTACCATGGCGTTACTCTACCGCTGAGTTAAAAGGGCGCGTTTGATTCAATTCCTGAATGAATCATTATGCGGATAAGATAGATCTATGTACATATATTATATACATAAGTACATGCAATAGACTCATAATAGCTAGTGGCCCATTCGGGAACGAGAAATTTGATTTCCCTAGGGTAAGAATGGTTTATTGATATTGAATTTGATAAATATCAATGCAATGAATTATTTCAAGACTGACTCGAATTACTTTTCTTTTATTGAATTGACCCCTATCAGAACGAAATTCACTTGATTGATACATGTACCTACCAATTCGACATAGATCCAAGATATTTCATCGAATCATGTGATGAAGAGATTCTACTTGTCCCCTGAAGCAAATTCTTAAAGAAAAAACCATTTTCGATAACTTGTTGATCCCCTCAGATTTATCGTTTGTTAATTTCCTGGCTTAGTGTGAGATGGGCATATCTCATCTTAACAACGAGTGAATCAATGAATGAAAGTGGAAGAAATGGAGTTTAACCTTTTTTCTGGCGGACAAATCATTCCCTGAAAGGATCCTATCCTTTTTCTATTTATATATATAAATTTATCTATAGAAATTTATTATTATTTTAGTTATCTAGTTATTATTATTTAATATATTAATATTTAATATAGAATATTTAATATAGTACTATCTAATATAGTAATATCGATTTATAGATTTATATAATAGATTTATTAATAGATTTCTATATAGAATGGCGCTTAGAATGAATGATTCATGAATAGAAATGACGAATCAAAAAATTCTATGGAATCATGAAAGACAGAAAGATCCGTCGGATCTAGTCATACCATTACATTATATTGACAATTAAAAAAAACTGTTCATACTATGAGCATAGTATGATGGCGGTCGGGCAAGCATGCATGCCCCCATCGTCTAGTGGTTTAGGACATCTCTCTTTCAAGGAGGCAGCGGGGATTCGACTTCCCCTGGGGGTAGGGTACTACGAAAGGAAGTTGATCATGGATTATCAATAAGCCTAGAATTGATTCTTCCTGGGTCGATGCCCGAGCGGTTAATGGGGACGGACTGTAAATTCGTTGGCAATATGTCTACGCTGGTTCAAATCCAGCTCGGCCCAATAATTCGCTGATCCACCATGAAATGATATAACCCATTTGTTTTCCAGAAATTCCTGATAAGGAGGAAAAAAAAAAAGAAAACTTTATGATATATCCCTACTTCTTATTTGCTCTATTTATTTTTATTTGTTCCCACAAATGCGGATCTTGCTAATGATCTAGATTCATATCAGGATTTGTAAGTATAAAGTCTAAGGAAAAGAGTAAAGAAAAAAAAAAGACTCTTTTTGTTCATTGAAAGATTGATTATCAATCGATTTGACAATAACGAAAGGATTAATCCATGCCGCTCTCACTAAAGTGCGTATCCATGTGGATATCAATATATCATTCGCGTCTATGTTACAACACGGCGATTCTAAATAGAAATGGTTTGAATGAAATCATAAGAATATGTATGCTATACACCTTATTTCCCTGGGATTGTAGTTCAATTGGTCAGAGCACCGCCCTGTCAAGGCGGAAGCTGCGGGTTCGAGCCCCGTCAGTCCCGACGGATCCAATAAACACTCAATCCATCTCTCCATTTTCTGTGAAAAAGAGGACAAGGAGCAGAATTTCATTCCCAACGGAAATCCTTATTTCTTTTTTTTTTGCTTTTTCGTTTCTTATCAAACAAATACGAGAATTTCCATTACTTCAACTAGTACCGATTGGTGGGAGAGAGACATATGTGGATTAGTACAATTATTGGTAGCATCATATTCAGAATTCCAAGAGATACCATACTGGGTCGGACTTTTTCGATTGTTCCCGATCCGTGTAATGGAATAGAATATCCTATGTTTCCTGGAAGCACATACACAAATGGAATTCATTTCTTGTACGCTACAAAATGAATTTAACATAGTTACCCTGATAGAATACTTTTCAGATTAAACCTATCTCTTTTTCTGGTTCCGATTGTGTGTAATCTCAGTTACTAATTTGAATTTGAAACAATTTATCTCATTCAAATTGCACACTGAACTTTTGATATATGCGTCCCAGTCCTAATCCAAGGAAAGAGGATATTAATAAAAGAAAGATCAAACAAGGATCCCGCCTCTCTTAGCAAGGGAATGAATCATTTTTTTTCCTTTCTAAGGTAAAGATCCCATCGAAAAAAGAACAAATTCTAAAATAGTGAATTTGATGGAATATTAGATCTTTTAGACTGGGACTCATCTTTATCACACTTCTTTGTCTTCCAAGAAAATTAGATCATTAAAAAAACGGAGTTTAGAACTTAACTCAGTCTTTTTTTACATTTTACTTCTATTGTTTGTTTGGGTTTGTAACCAATGGAAGTGGAAAAACGGTCAGATGATACTTCATCAGATGATTGTACAAGGAAGGTGGTAGGTTATAGAAAAGAAAGAAAGAATGGAAAAGAATGATAAATAAAGGAATTCTTGATTAGATTAGATCAAGAATCCAATTTTGGATTCGGTATGGATAAAAGATCCTCTATGTTATACTATTCAATTCTCGACGATGAATCGATTTGATAGCTCAGATATTGTTATTCATGATATTGATCTGATTCAATATCATCGAGATATAATTCATCCCATTGAATTTACAGGTGAAAGATTTCTCATCTCTATGGGATTAAATCCCGAGTTATTGCGAAGTAAAAAAAACGAAACGATGAGATTATGGAAGTAAATATTCTCGCATTTATTGCTACTGCACTGTTCATTCTAGTTCCTACTGCTTTTTTACTTATCATTTACGTAAAAACAGTCAGTCAAAATGATTAATTTGAATGAAACTTGACTCCTTAGTTCTTATCAATGATTGAAGAAAGAAAATCAAAAGGATTACAATTTCGCGTCTTAAATGGGACTAGAATCAGCAGTATTCTATGAGATCCGATAGTATGGTAGAAAGATTCATATATTTCTTTCTACCATACTATTTCTTACTGTTATTGTAGTGTATAAAGTTGTACTGTATAAAGATAGAGGCTTAATATAGATCAATCTAAAATATGTATCTTCATATTCATATATGTAGATATCAATTACATATATGTAATGTACATAGCACCCCAATTCTATTTCTTTGCTTCATCTATTTGATTTGTATTGATTCCAATCAAAAAATCGAGAGGCAACTCTTACGGTTCTAATTCCTAGATTTCTGATTATTTCCAATATGAATCCCGGTATCCATCGAAAGAATCAAATCAATGAAGGAAAAATGGTATAGGCATATATTAATAAAAAAAAACCAAGTAATCTTTTTTTTTTTTGTTTTTTCGCATTCCGAAGAAGTAATTGATTGAGCCGTTGACAGATGATTCAAGGAGTTCTATGGGAACTTCTTCGGATTTCGAAAAGGAGTAGTAAACCTCATCGATTTGTAACGTTTGAACCATGATATGAAACGAGTTGATAAAGCATAAATCCAATTTATACAATAATAAAGTAAATGCGCAATATGTGACTTGCCCAAGGCAAGATCTTATTATGCGTAGTATCTCGTCGGACAATCGCTATGTCTATGTTGTTTCCCATAGAAAGTGCGTATCCACTTAATAACAGAACGACTTTCTCTTTGAACAGTAAAGAGGGAAACAAATAAAAAGGGTCCGTTGTTCCTCGTTGTCCATATATAATTCTGGTAAGAGCCGGTTCACCAAAATAGAAAATTTAGTAAGAATTCGGTTGGAAGAAATTTCCTATCATTTGTATCCCCTTTACTTTCGAAATACGAACATGGGAATCATTGAAATATCTGTTTGATTGAAAGGGTATTATTCATATAATACATTATTCCACCAGAATCCAATGGAATTTCGAAATAAAGATATTTTTATTTAAATTTCATTACTATTTTTAAATTAATATTTTCTCAATAGTTAAAGTTAAAAACGAGAATGATTTATAAAACAATTGATACAGTTTGATTTGATTCCTCAACTCAATTAGTAGTACCCTTAGAGTCCACTTCTTCCCCATACTACGAGCGAAAGGGAAAATGTAAAGACTACCATTAAAGCAGCCCAAGCGAGACTTACTATATCCATGTGAATTATGTCCCCTATCTCTATGAATATGAAGGAATTATTCCATTATTGCTCACTAATAATAGTGGAATCAATGGTGCAGAGTCAAAAAAAAAGGGGGGGGGGGATTCTGACCCAACACTATTGATGAACCAATCCAATAAATACATCTATAACAAGTTCGTATATGATTTCTAGTAGAATCGGGAAACATTAAGCACAAGCAAAATAAAATAGGCAGTGACACCCTTGGAAAGTATCAAGGGAGTGTTACTAATGGAAC